GTCTACGTAGCTTAACCCCAAAGCAAGACACTGAAAATGCCTAGATGGATTCACACATCCCATAGACAAATAGGTTTGGTCCTGGCCTTTCTATTGACCCTTAGCAAGATTACACATGCAAGCCTCCCCGCCCCAGTGAAGACGCCCTACAAATCACCATGACTAAGAGGAGTGAGTATCAAGCACGCATATGCAGCTCAAAACACTTTGCTCAGCCACACCCCCACGGGAAACAGCAGTGACAAGTCTTTAGCAATAAACGAAAGTTTAACTAAGCTATGCTACACCAAGGGTTGGTCAATTTCGTGCCAGCCACCGCGGCCATACGATTAACCCGAGCTAATAGAGACCGGCGTAGAGAGTGTTTTAGACCCAACCTAATTAAAGCTAAACCCCATCTAAACTGTAAAATCCTAGCTAACATAAAATAAACTACGAAAGTGGCTTTAAAACCTCTGAATACACAACAGCTAAGACCCAAACTGGGATTAGATACCCCACTATGCTTAGCCCTAAACCTCAGTAGTTAAACCAACAAAACTACTCGCCAGAATACTACAAGCAACCGCTTGAAACTCAAAGGACTTGGCGGTGCTTCACACCCCCCTAGAGGAGCCTGTCCCATAATCGATAAACCCCGATCCACCCCACCCTCTCTTGCTCAGCCTATATACCGCCATCTTCAGCGAACCCTGATAAAGGTTAACAAAGTGAGCGCAAGTGCCCCTTCCGCAAAAACGTTAGGTCAAGGTGTAGCTTATGAGATGGAAAAAGATGGGCTACATTTTCTATCCTAGAAAACCCACGATAACTCTCATGAAACCTAAGAGTCTAAGGAGGATTTAGCAGTAAATTAAGAATAGAGTGCTTAATTGAACGAGGCCATAAAGCACGCACACACCGCCCGTCACTCCCCTCAAATATACTTAAGGACTACATTAACTAAACGCCCTGATATCTATATAGAGGGGATAAGTCGTAACACGGTAAGTGTACCGGAAGGTGCACTTGGATAAATCAAGGTATAGCTTAACACTAAAGCATCCGACCTACACCCGGAAGATCTCAGTACAACTCGATTACCTTGAGCTAACACTAGCCCTAAACGTAACTAATACTAATATCAAACAAACACACACTAAACCATTCACCCATGTAAAGTATAGGTGATAGAAATTTTAACCCGGCGCTATAGACACAGTACCGTAAGGGAAAGAATAACACCACCCAAGCACAAAATAGCAAGAACTAACCTCTGTACCTTTTGCATAATGAATTAACTAGAAATAGTTTCGCAAAGAGAACTAAAGCCAAACCCCCCGAAATCAGACGAGCTACCCGAAAACAGCTAAAAGAGCGCACCCGTCTATGTAGCAAAATAGTGGGAAGATTTACGGGTAGAGGTGACAAGCCTACCGAGCCTGATGATAGCTGGTTATCCAAGATAGAATCTTAGTTCAACCTTGAGCTTACCTACAGAACCACCTAATCCCTTTGTAAACTCAATTGTTAGTCCAAAGAGGGACAGCTCCTTGGACACTAGGAAAAAACCTTACATAGAGAGTAAAAACCACAACCACCATAGTTGGCCCAAAAGCAGCCATCAATTAAGAAAGCGTTCAAGCTCAACATTAACTACTCGAAAAATACCAAACACATAACTGAACTCCTCATCTCACATTGGATCAATCTATTATCTCATAGAAGCAATACTGTTAGTATAAGTAACATGAATATTTTCTCCACCGCATAAGCCTAAGTCAGACCGAAAACCTCACCGACACTTAACAGTTCAGTATCAACAAACACAAACAAGCTAATACTACTTTCACTGTTAATCCAACACAGGCATGCCTTAAGGAAGGTTACAAAAAGTAAAAGGAACTCGGCAAAACTAAACCCCGCCTGTTTACCAAAAACATCACCTCTAGCATTTCTAGTATTAGAGGCACCGCCTGCCCAGTGACACACGTTTAACGGCCGCGGTACCCTGACCGTGCAAAGGTAGCATAATCACTTGTTCTCTAAATAGGGACTCGCATGAATGGCATCACGAGGGTTTAACTGTCTCTTACTTTCAACCAGTGAAATTGACCTGTCCGTGAAGAGACGGACATGAATTAATAAGACGAGAAGACCCTGCGGAGCTTCAATTTACTAGTACAACTAAAAATCACACAAACCCACAGGCCCTTAAACCCTCATACCTGTACTAAAAATTTTGGTTGGGGCGACCTCGGAGCACAGCCAAACCTCCGAACAATCCATGCTGAGACTACACAAGCCAAAGCAAACTAATACTTGCAATTGACCCAATAATTTGATCAACGGAACAAGTTACCCCAGGGATAACAGCGCAATTCTATTCTAGAGTCCATATCAACAATAGAGTTTACGACCTCGATGTTGGATCAGGACATCCTAATGGTGCAGCAGCTATCAAGGGTTCGTTTGTTCAACGATTAAAGTCCTACGTGATCTGAGTTCAGACCGGAGCAATCCAGGTCGGTTTCTATCTATTCAACATTTCTCCCTGTACGAAAGGACAAGAGAAATAGGGCCCACTTCACAATAGCGCCCCCCCCCCACATAAATGACCTAATCTTAATTTAACAAAGCACCACAAATCCCACCCAAGAACAGGGTTTGTTAAGATGGCAGAGCCCGGCAATTGCATAAAATTTAAAATTTTAAAACCAGAGGTTCAACCCCTCTTCTTAACACCATGACTACAGCAAACCTCCTACTCCTCGTTGCATCCGCACTAACCGCCATAGCATTCCTCACACTTGTTGAACGAAAATTATTAGGTTATATACAACTACGCAAAGGACCCAACATTGTAGGCCCTTACGGACTACTACAACCCTTCGCTGATGCAATAAAACTCTTCACCAAAGAACCCCTAAAACCCTCAACATCCACCACTATACTCTACACCATCGCACCCGCCCTAGCCTTCTCCATTGCCCTCCTCCTATGAACCCCCCTTCCCATACCCAACCCTCTAATCAATTTCAACCTAGGACTCCTATTCATCCTAGCCATATCCAGCCTAACTGTCCACTCCATCCTGTGATCAGGATGAGCATCAAACTCAAACTACGCCCTAATTGGAGCCCTACGAGCCGTCGCTCAAACAATTTCATACGAAGTCACCCTCGCTATTATCCTACTATCGGTCTTACTAACAAGCGGCTCATTTAACCTTAGTATACTTATTACAACACAAGAACATCTCTGACTCCTCCTACCATCATGACCTTTAGCCATAATATGATTCACCTCCACACTAGCAGAGACAAACCGAACCCCCTTCGACCTCATAGAAGGCGAGTCAGAACTAGTATCAGGCTTTAACATTGAATATGCCGCAGGCCCATTCGCCCTATTCTTTATAGCCGAATATATAAACATTATTATAATAAACGCCCTAACAACTACAATCTTTCTAAGCACATTCTACCCCGCCCACTCACCAGAATTATTCACAACATGCTTTACCACCAAAACACTCCTTCTAACCTCTCTATTCCTATGAACTCGAGCAACATACCCTCGATTCCGCTACGACCAACTCATACACCTACTATGAAAAAACTTCCTTCCACTCACACTAGCATTTCTCATATGAAACATCCTAACACCCATTACAATCTCCAGCATTCCCCCCCAAACCTAGAAATATGTCTGACAAAAGAGTTACTTTGATAGAGTAAATGATAGGGGCTCCAACCCTCTTATTTCTAAGATTGCAGGCATTGAACCTACCCCTGAGAATCCAAACTTCTCCGTGCTACCTAACACACCCTATCCTAAAGTAAGGTCAGCTAAATAAGCTATCGGGCCCATACCCCGAAAATGTTGGTCACACCCTTCCCGTACTAATTAACCCCCTAGCCCAACTCACCATCTACACCACAATAATCACAGGCACACTCACTACACTACTAAGCTCACACTGATTTCTCGCCTGAGCAGGCCTAGAAATAAACATACTAGCCTTCATTCCAATTCTAATCAAAAAAACAAACCCCCGCTCCACAGAAGCCGCTACCAAATACTTCCTAATACAATCCACCGCATCCATAATTCTTATAATAGCAATTACTCTCAACAACCTACTATCAGGACACTGAATAATAACAAGTACTACCAATCAACTCCCATCATTAATAATAACTGCTGCCCTTGCTATAAAACTAGGAATAGCCCCCTTCCACTTTTGAATCCCAGAGGTCACCCAAGGAACACCCCTAATTCCTGGCCTACTCCTCCTCACATGACAAAAACTAGCCCCCATCTCAATTATATATCAAATTTACCCATCAATCAACACCTGTACCCTCATAACCCTCTCAACCCTATCTATTATAGCAGGCAGCTGAGGAGGCCTAAACCAGACACAATTACGCAAAATTATAGGATACTCCTCAATCACCCACATAGGCTGAATAATAATAACACTAACATACAACCCAACCATCACAACCCTCTACTTAACCACATACATCGCCCTAACAACCACCATATTCCTATTCCTCAATCTAAACTCAAACACTACAACCCTTACACTATCCCTTACCTGAAACAAATCACCCCAACTCATACCACTAACAATATTCACCCTCATATCCCTAGGAGGTCTACCTCCACTAACCGGCTTTCTACCTAAATGAATAACTATTCAAGAACTTGCAATAAACAACAACTTTATCATCCCCTCCATCATAGTCACCATAACCCTACTTAACCTGTACTTCTACATACGCCTAATCTACACTGTCTCAGTATCACTATTCCCCACCCCCAACAACACAAAAATGAGCTGACAACTTGAAAACACAAAACCAACACCCCTCACCCCCACACTCACCATCATTTCTACTCTCCTACTACCAATCACCCCCCTAATCCTAACTGTTCCTTAGAAATTTAGGTTAAATAAGACCAAGAGCCTTCAAAGCCCTCAGTAAGTAAACCACTTAATTTCTGAAACACATAAGGACTGCAAAAACCTACTCTGCATCAATTGAACGCAAATCAACCACTTTAATTAAGCTAAGCCCCTACTAGACCAATGGGACTCAAACCCATAAAAATTTAGTTAACAGCTAAACACCCTAATCAACTGGCTTTGATCCACTTCTCCCGCCGCAGGAAAAAAGGCGGGAGAAGCCCCGGCAGAAACTTAAAACTACTCCTTTAAACTTGCAATTTAACATGAAAATCACCTCGGGGCTGGCAAAAAGAGGGTCAGACCTCTGTCTTCAGGTTTACAGCCCAATGCTTACTCAGCCATTTTACCTTCCTCCACCCATGTTCATCAGTCGTTGACTCTTTTCAACAAACCACAAAGACATCGGAACTCTATACCTACTATTCGGTGCATGAGCTGGAATCATAGGCACAGCTCTAAGTCTTCTCATTCGAGCTGAACTAGGCCAACCCGGTAGTTTACTAGGTAGTGACCATATCTATAATGTCATTGTGACAGCCCATGCATTTGTTATAATTTTCTTCATAGTCATACCCATTATAATTGGAGGGTTCGGAAATTGACTAGTACCCTTGATAATTGGTGCTCCTGACATAGCATTCCCCCGTCTAAATAATATAAGCTTCTGACTTCTTCCCCCCTCTTTCCTGCTGCTAATGGCATCAACCATAATCGAGGCTGGCGCCGGAACAGGTTGAACGGTATATCCCCCCTTAGCGGGGAACCTCTCTCATCCAGGGGCCTCCGTAGACTTAGTTATTTTCTCCCTCCACCTAGCAGGGATTTCCTCTATCCTAGGAGCTATCAACTTCATCACTACCATTATCAACATGAAGCCCCCCGCCATATCCCAGTATCAAACCCCATTGTTTGTCTGATCTGTCCTAATCACAGCAATCCTACTACTCCTCTCCCTACCAGTCTTAGCTGCCGGCATTACTATACTATTAACAGACCGCAACCTCAACACCACCTTCTTTGACCCTACTGGAGGAGGAGACCCTATCTTATACCAACATCTATTTTGATTCTTTGGCCACCCTGAGGTCTACATCCTTATTCTCCCTGGATTCGGAATAATCTCCCACATTGTAACTTACTACTCCGGGAAGAAAGAGCCATTTGGGTACATAGGTATGACCTGGGCTATAATATCAATCGGGTTCCTAGGATTTATTGTATGAGCCCACCATATATTTACAGTGGGCATAGATGTAGACACACGAGCCTACTTCACCTCTGCTACCATAATCATTGCTATTCCTACTGGAGTTAAAGTTTTCAGCTGACTTGCTACACTTCATGGGGGCAATATCAAATGATCTGCCGCAATACTTTGAGCCCTAGGCTTTATCTTCCTATTCACCATAGGGGGCCTTACCGGTATTATCTTAGCAAACTCATCCCTAGATATTGTACTACACGATACATACTATGTTGTCGCCCATTTCCACTATGTCCTGTCAATAGGGGCTGTTTTTGCCATTATAGGGGGCTTCATCCACTGATTCCCTTTATTTTCAGGCTATACATTAGACCAAACTTATGCCAAAGCCCACTTTATTATTATATTCATAGGTGTAAATTTAACCTTTTTTCCACAACACTTCCTTGGCCTATCTGGAATACCCCGACGCTATTCTGACTACCCCGATGCTTACACCACATGAAATGTTCTATCATCTATTGGCTCCTTTATTTCACTAGTAGCAGTGATCCTAATAATCTACATGATCTGAGAGGCCTTCGCCTCAAAACGCAAGGTATCAATGACCGAACAATCCCCTACCAACCTCGAATGATTAAATGGCTGTCCCCCGCCTTACCACACATTTGAAGAACCAACCTATGTTAAACTGAGCGAAAAAGGAGGGAGTCGAACCCCCTAAAACCGGTTTCAAGCCAATCCTATAGCCCCTATAACTTTTTCAATAAGATATTAGAAAAACTATTTCATGGCTTTGTCGAAACCAAATTATAGGCTATAACCCTATATATCTTACATGGCCCACCCAGTTCAACTAGGTCTACAAGATGCTACATCCCCTGTTATAGAAGAATTAATCACTTTCCACGACTATGCATTTATGACTATCTCTTTAATTAGCTTTCTAGTCTTATACGCCCTATCCTCGACACTCACAACAAAGCTAACCAATACCAACATTACAGACGCCCAAGAAATAGAGACCACTTGAACCATCCTACCCGCAGTCATTCTAATCCTGATTGCCCTACCATCTCTACGCATTCTGTACCTAACAGACGAAATCAACAACCCCTCCTTTACTATTAAATCAATTGGACATCAGTGATACTGAACCTATGAGTATACAGACTACGGAGGCCTCATCTTTAATTCTTACATATTACCCCCGTTATTCTTAAACCCAGGAGACCTTCGACTCCTGGAAGTTGACAACCGAGTGGTTCTCCCAATTGAAGCCCCCGTCCGCATAATAATCACATCTCAAGATGTCTTACACTCATGAACTATTCCCACACTAGGTTTAAAAACAGATGCAGTACCCGGACGCTTAAATCAAACCACATTTACCGCCACACGACCAGGCGTCTATTACGGACAATGCTCAGAAATCTGTGGAGCTAACCACAGCTTCATGCCTATCGTCGCAGAACTAATCCCGTTAAAAATCTTTGAAATAGGACCTGTATTTACCCTATAGACACCCCACCCTCTCCCACTTTACAAATGCACTGCACAGCTATTCTAGCGTTAACCTTTTAAGTTAAAAATTGAGGGGAATACCCTCTGCAGCGAAATGCCTCAATTAGACACATCCACATGATTTACCACTATCACAACAACACTCCTTACACTATATCTTATCACACAATTAAAACTGCTAAACATACATTACTATCAACCCCCCCAACAAAAAAACCCCCATAAGCAAACCCCCAATAACCACTGACAACTAAAATGAACGAAAATCTGCTTACCCTATTCGCAACCCCAATAATCCTAAACCAACCTGCCACAATCCCCATCATTATATTCCCCATATTACTAATCCCAACATCCAAACATCTCATTAACAACCGACTAATCACTATCCAACGCAACCTAGTACTATTCACCCTAAAGCAAATAATAATAACCCATAATGCTAAAGGGCGAACCTGATCTCTAATACTAATATCCCTAATTACCTTTATTACCACAACTAACCTTCTGGGACTCCTACCCCACTCATTTACACCCACCACCCATCTATCTATAAACCTCGCTATAGCAATCCCCCTATGAGCTGCCACAGTAATCACAGGCCTTCGCTTTAAAACCAAAAGCTCCCTGGCTCACCTCCTACCACAAGGCACACCAACATTACTCATCCCTATACTAGTAATAATCGAAACCATTAGCCTGGTCATCCAGCCAGTAGCCCTAGCCGTACGCTTAACTGCTAACATTACGGCCGGTCACCTGCTAATACACCTAGTTGGAAACGCAACACTAACGCTACTAACTATCAGCCCCCCCGCTACTCCACTGATCTTCACACTCCTGACACTACTTACCATCCTAGAGATCGCAGTTGCTTTAATCCAAGCCTATGTTTTCACACTTCTAGTTAGCCTTTATTTACACAACAACACCTAATGACCCACCAATCCCATGCTTACCACATAGTCAAACCCAGCCCCTGACCACTAACAGGGGCTCTATCAGCCCTTCTAACAACATCCGGCCTAGCCATATGATTTCACTTCTATTCCACCACTCTATTGACACTAGGTCTACTAACCATAACACTAACCCTTCACCAATGATGACGCGATATCGTACGAGAAAGCACTTATCAAGGACATCACACGACACCCGTTCAAAAAAACCTTCGATATGGCATAGCCCTATTCATTATCTCAGAAGTCTTCTTCTTTACTGGGTTCTTCTGAGCATTCTACCACTCAAGCCTAGCCCCAACCCCTTATTTAGGGGGCCACTGGCCACCAACAGGTATTACCCCATTAAATCCCTTAGAAGTACCCCTCCTAAATACCTCTGTATTATTAGCATCAGGAGTAACAATTACCTGAGCTCACCACAGCCTTATAAACAACAATCGAAAACAAACAACCCAGGCTCTACTCATCACAATTCTACTAGGCATCTATTTCACCTTACTACAAATTTCAGAATACTTTGAAGCACCCTTCACCATTTCCGACGGTATTTATGGCTCAACATTCTTTATCGCTACAGGTTTCCATGGACTCCACGTCATCATTGGATCCACTTTCCTCCTTGTCTGCCTCATCCGCCAACTATTATATCACTTCACACCAAACCACCACTTCGGCTTTGAAGCTGCCGCTTGATATTGACACTTCGTAGATGTTGTATGATTACTCCTCTACATCTCCATTTACTGATGAGGATCCTACTCTTTTAGTATAACCAGTACAATTGACTTCCAATCAATCAGCTTTGACAATATTCAAAAAGGAGTAATCAACCTAGTACTAGCTCTAACAATCAACACCCTTTTAACCTCACTACTAATAATTATCATGTTCTGATTACCCCAACTTAACTCCTATGCAGAAAAAACAAACCCTTATGAATGCGGCTTCGACCCATTAAACCCCGCCCGCATTCCATTTTCAATAAAATTTTTTCTAGTTGCCATTACCTTTCTACTATTCGACCTAGAAATCGCCCTACTATTGTCCCTACCATGAGCTCTCCAAACAACAAACCTCCCAACAATAATTAAATCATCCATTACACTCATCACTATCCTAACCCTCAGCCTAGCCTATGAATGATCCCAAAAAGGACTAGATTGAGCCGAATTGGTAAGTAGTTTAAACAAAATAAATGATTTCGACTCATTAGATTATGATCACCATACTAACCAAATGTCACCTGTCTTCATTAATATTACCCTAGCATTCACCATCTCACTTCTAGGAATGCTAGTCTACCGCTCACACCTGATAGCCTCTCTCCTCTGTCTAGAAGGAATAATAATATCACTCTTCATCACAATTGCCCTCATGGCCTCAAACACACACTCCTCTCTGACCAATATCATACCAATCACCCTACTAGTATTTGCTGCTTGCGAAACAGCAGTAGGCCTTGCCCTGCTAGTCTCAATCTCCAATACATATGGTCTAGATTACATCCACAACCTAAATCTACTTCAATGCTAAAAATAATCATTCCAACAACCATACTGCTACCAATAACATGATTCTCTACAAACAACATAATCTGAATTAACTTAACTACACATAGCCTAATCATTAGCCTCATTCCCCTATTATTTTTTAATCAAACCAATAACAACCTCCTTAACCACTCAACCTACCTATCCTCCGACCCACTAACAACACCTCTTCTGACACTAACCGCTTGACTTCTACCCCTCATGATGATAGCTAGCCAGTACCACCTATGCAATGAACCCCCTTCACAAAAAAAACTCTACCTCTCAACAATAATTTTCCTTCAAACCATCCTAATTCTAACATTTATGGCCACAGAATTAATCTTATTCTACATCTTATTCGAAACCACTCTTATTCCCACCCTAATCATCATCACCAAATGAGGTAACCAAGCAGAACGCCTCAACGCAAGCACATACTTTCTATTCTACACACTAACCGGCTCTCTACCCCTACTCATCATATTAACTTACACCTACAATAACGCAGGCTCATTAAATATTATACTACTAACACTCACAGACCAGAAACTAACAACTACCTGATCACACAACCTCGTCTGACTAGCATGCACGATAGCTTTCATAACAAAAATACCCTTATATGGCCTACACCTATGACTCCCAAAAGCCCATGTTGAAGCTCCTATCGCAGGCTCAATAGTCCTCGCCGCAGTACTCTTAAAACTAGGTGGCTATGGCATAATACGACTCACCCCTATTCTTAACCCCCTAACAGAATACATAGCCTACCCTTTCCTCATGCTAGCCCTATGAGGCATAATCATAACAAGCTCAATCTGCCTACGACAAACAGACCTAAAATCACTCATCGCATATTCCTCCGTAAGCCATATATCCCTAGTAACCATAGCCTCCCTCATTCAAACCCCCTGAAGCTTTTCTGGCGCAATCACCCTCATAATTGCCCATGGACTTACCTCCTCTATACTATTCTGCCTAGCTAACTCAAACTATGAACGCACCCACAGCCGCATTATGATACTCTCCCGAGGACTTCAAACACTACTTCCACTAATAACCTTCTGATGATTCACAGCAAACCTTACCAACCTAGCCTTACCCCCCACCATTAATTTAATTGGAGAACTCTTCGTGATTACAGCCTCATTCTCTTGATCTCACATCACTATCGCGCTAACAGGGCTTAACATACTAATCACAGCCCTATACTCCCTCCACATATTCATTACAGTACAACGAGGAAAACTCACACACCACATAATTAACATAAAACCCCCCTTCACACGAGAAAATACACTAATATTCATACACCTTACCCCAATTATCCTTCTATCCCTTAACCCCAACATCATTCTAGGGTTCACCTCCTGTAAATATAGTTTAACCAAAACACTAGACTGTGAATCTGACCATAGAAGCTCATTACTTCTTATTTACCGAGAAAACTCGCAAGGATTGCTAACCCATGCCCCCATACTTAACACTATGGCTTTCTCAACTTTTAAAGGATAACAGCTATCCATTGGTTTTAGGAACCAAAAAATATTGGTGCAACTCCAAATAAAAGTAATAACCATGCACACCTCCATTATAATAGCTACCCTCGCCTCCCTAACTCTTCCAATCATCACCACCTTTATCAACCCCAATAAAAACCAATCATACCCAAACCATGTAAAAACAACTACAATATGTGCCTTCATTACCAGTCTTCTTCCAACAACCCTGTACATCTCCCTAAACCAAGAAACAACCATTTGAAGCTGACACTGAATGATAACTCAAACACTAGATCTAACACTAAGCTTTAAACTAGACTACTTCTCCGTAATATTCACCCCAATCGCACTATTCATCACCTGGTCTATTATAGAATTCTCACTATGGTACATAAACTCAGACCCAAACATCAACCAGTTCTTTAAATACCTCCTTATTTTCCTCATCACAATACTAATCTTAACCACCGCTAACAACCTTTTTCAACTCTTCATCGGCTGAGAAGGCGTAGGAATCATATCTTTCTTACTAATCGGCTGATGGCACTCTCGAACGGACGCTAACACAGCAGCGATCCAAGCAATCCTATACAATCGCATTGGCGATATTGGTTTCATTCTGGCTATAGCTTACTTCCTCCTACACTATAACTCATGGGACATACAACAAATACTAACTCTAAATTCCAACTCAAACCCCCTCCCACTAGTAGGCCTCCTCCTAGCAGCAATAGGAAAATCAGCTCAACTTGGCCTTCATCCTTGACTACCCTCCGCCATAGAAGGCCCAACTCCAGTCTCAGCCCTACTCCACTCTAGCACCATAGTCGTTGCCGGAGTGTACTTACTTATTCGCTTCCACCCTCTAATAGAAAATAACACACTACTTCAAAGCCTCACACTGTGTCTAGGAGCTATCACCACCACATTTATAGCCATCTGCGCCCTCACACAAAACGACATCAAAAAAATCGTAGCCTTCTCCACCTCAAGCCAACTAGGCCTAATGATAGTCACCATCGGCATCAATCAACCATATTTAGCATTCCTACATATCTGCACCCACGCCTTTTTTAAGGCTATACTTTTTATATGCTCCGGGTCCATCATCCATAACCTAAACAACGAACAGGACGTCCGAAAAATAGGGGGCCTATTTAAAACAATACCCCTCACCTCAACTTCCCTACTTATCGGTAACCTAGCACTCACAGGAATGCCATTCCTCACAGGCTTCTACTCCAAAGATCTCATTATCGAAGCCGCAAACACGTCATATACCAACGCCTGAGCCCTATTTATCACTCTCATCGCCACCTCCCTAACAAGCGCCTATAGTACTCGAGTTATCCTCCTCACCATAACAGGGTCACCCCGCTTTCCAACCCTAGTAAACATTAACGAAAATAACCCCACCCTACTAAATCCAATTAAACGCCTCACAATGGGTAGTATTATTACTGGATTCCTTATCACCTACAACATCCCCCCCACCTCACTCCCCCAACCAACAATACCCCACTACTTAAAACTTTCAGCCCTATACGCAACCATCCTTGGTTTCCTAATAACTCTAGATCTAACCTCTATAACTAACAAACTAAAAATAAACAACCCATCACAAATATTCAAATTCTCCAACATACTAGGGTATTTCCCCACTACAATCCACCGCATAATCCCACACCAAAACCTACTCATAAGCCAAAACCTAGCCCTTCTCCTACTAGACTCAACATGATTAGAAAAATCTATACCCAAGACGATCGCACATGCACATACCACCACTTCCAAAACTATTACTACTCAAAAAGGCATGATTAAACTATACTCCCTCTCCTTTCTCATCCCCCTTGCCTTAACCCTACTTCTAATAATATAACCTATTACCCCGAGTGATCTCAATCACAATATATACACCCACAAATAATGTCCAACCAGCAACTACCACCAACCAACGTCCATAATCGTACAAAGCACCAGCACCAATAGAATCCCCCCGAACTAACCCTGACCCCTCTCCCTCAAAAATCACCCAATTCCCCATGCTATTAAAACTAACTACCACCACCCCATCAGAACTTGAAACCCATAAAACTAGCCCTGCCTCCATCATTAAACCCACCAAAAGACCCCCTAAAACCTCGAACCCCGAACCCCATGTCTCAGGATACTCCTCAATAGCTATCGCTGTAGTATAACCAAAAACAATTATTATACCCCCCAGATAAATTAAAAACAATATCAGACCTATATAGGCCCCCCCAAAACCTAAAATCACCATACAACCAACCACACCACTAACAATCAATGCTAACCCCCCGTAAATAGGAGAAGGCTTAGAAGAAAACCCAACAAATCCCATAACCAACAGCACACTTAACGCAAATAAAATATATGTCATTACTTCTGCATGGACTATAACCATAACCAATGATATGAAAAACCACCGTTGTACTTCAACTACAAAAGCACTAATGACCCCAATACGCAAATCCAACCCAATTATAAAAATAATTAACCACTCCCTCATCGACCTACCAACCCCATCCAACATTTCCATATGATGAAACTTCGGCTCACTACTCGCGTTCTGCCTAATTCTACAGATCGTCACAGGCCTATTCCTAGCAATACACTACTCACCAGACACCTCTTCTGCCTTCTCTTCAATCGCACATATCACCCGAGACGTAAACCACGGCTGAATCATTCGCTACCTCCACGCCAACGGCGCCTCCATATTTTTCATCTGCCTCTTCCTACACGTAGGCCGAGGCCTTTACTATGGCTCATTCCTTCTCCTAAAAACCTGAAACACTGGCATTATGCTTCTATTCTTAACTATAGCAACAGCTTTTATAGGCTACGTGCTTCCATGAGGCCAAATATCATTCTGGGGGGCAACAGTAATCACAAACCTACTATCAGCAATCCCATACATTGGGACCGACCTCGTCCAATGAATCTGAGGCGGGTACTCCATTGGTAACCCCACCCTTTCACGATTCTTCACCTTACACTTTATTCTACCCTTCATTATTACCACCCTTACAACAGTCCATCTATTGTTTCTACACGAAACAGGATCAAACAACCCCTGTGGAATCTCATCAGACTCGGACAAAATCACCTTCCACCCCTACTACACAATCAAAGATATCCTAGGTCTAATCCTCCTCCTTTTCATCCTAACAACACTAACACTACTTTCACCCGACCTCCTAAACGACCCGGACAACTACACCCCAGCCGACCCACTAAATACCCCTCCACACATCAAACCAGAATGGTACTTCCTATTTGCATACGCAATTCTACGATCCGTTCCTAATAAACTAGGAGGCGTATTAGCACTCTTCCTATCAATCCTCATCTTATCTATCATCCCCATACTTCACAACTCCAAGCAGCAAAGCATAATATTCCGCCCACTTAGCCAATTCCTGTTCTGACTCCTAATTACAACCCTACTAACCCTCACCTGAATCGGAAGCCAACCAGTAAGTCAACCCTTCATTCTCATTGGTCAACTAGCATCCATAACATACTTCGCCACAATTCTAATCCTAATACCACTAACCTCCTTGATCGAGAACAATCTACTCAAATGAACTTGCCCTTGTAGTATAAACTAATACACTAGTCTTGTAAACTAGAGATGAGACTTATAGCCCCTAGGACAACTCAGAAAGAAAGCACTTGACTTCACCACCAATACCCAAAACTGGCATTCTAGCTTAAACTACTTCCTGTATTTTATATTGCACAAACTCCACAGTACAATTAAACACTCCTACACAGACATGTTATGTAATTCGTGCATTACTGCTAGCCAACATGAATAATATATAGTACTACACATGCTTGATCGCACATACCACATATCATTGCACCCCACTTGCAATTTCCAAAAACACCCCATCCAAACAAGAATCCCCCATACAACCTAACTATAGGGTACTACAATTCACCACAGTACATAGTACATTCCTCCATTTATCGTACATAGCACATACCTACTACAAATCTTCCTTCTCACCACGGATGCCCCCCTTCACTTAGGAATCCCTTATTCACCATCCTCCGTGAAATCAATATCCCGCACAAGAGCGCTACTCTCCTCGCTCCGGGCCCATAACTTGTGGGGGTAGCTAAGAATGAGCTGTATCCGGCATCTGGTTCTTACCTCAGGGCCATAACAACCAAAATCGCCCACACGTTCCTCTTAAATAAGACATCTCGATGGATCACGGGTCTATCACCCTATTAACCAGTCACTGGAGCTCTCCATGCATTTGGTATCTTTTATCTCTGGTCTGCACGCAACACCATCGCAACATGCTGACTCCCACCACATCCCGTCCTGAAGGCGCCTGCCTTTGATTCCTAGTTCATGCCATTATTAACCGCACCTACGTTCAATGTTCCAGCCCCGCATAACCACTTAGCAGTGTACTATTTAATTCATGCTTGTAGGACATACAATAACCAACCCACAACACTACAAAAAATTCGAAAACCTTTAATCAAACCCCCCCCCCCCAAAAACAAAGTCATACTCCTCCAGCCAAAGCTTATATTTTATCTTTTAGGTATGCATGCTTCAACTACCAACCCCCAACTAATATTCACTTTTTCCCACAACCCCAAAGACACCACTTACACCCACACCTACTTTCTC